ATGACTCGAAATCCTTTTCACCTTGTAGAATTCAGTCCATGACCCCTTACAGGATCATTAGGCGCTATATTCTTAACTTTAGGTTTAACTTCCTGATTTCACAACCATGGGATTATTACTCTAATCTTAGGGCTATTCTTAATTGCTATAACAATATTTCAATGATGACGAGATATTATTCGAGAAAGAACATTCCAAGGATATCACACTATAAAAGTATCCGCAGGGATACGAATAGGAATAATTTTATTTATTACATCTGAAGTTTGCTTCTTTTTTGCATTCTTTTGAGCCTATTTTCATAGAAGACTTGCTCCCAATACAGAAATTGGAGCTTGTTGACCTCCTATCTATATTCATCCTTTAAACCCCTTTCAGGTGCCTCTTCTCAATACTGCTATTCTCCTTGCTTCAGGTGTAACCGTCACTTGAGCCCACCACTCATTAATACATGGAAATCACAAAGAATCTATCCAATCAATAGCTCTCACAATCATCTTAGGGATATACTTCACAGTTCTTCAAGCCCAAGAATATTTAGAAACATCATTCTCTATTTCAGATAGAATTTATGGTTCTACTTTTTTTGTTGCCACTGGATTCCACGGACTACATGTCATTATTGGATCCCTATTTTTACTTACTTGCTTACTACGTATTGTATCCCACCACTTCTCAATTAACCACCACTTTGGTTTTGAAGCAGCAGCATGATATTGACATTTTGTAGATGTAGTATGATTAATTTTATATACATGTATTTATTGATGAGGGTCCTAACCCATGTTTAATAAAAATTTAGGTATTATACTTTATTGTTAGAAGATATGATTTGCAATCATAAAGAAAGATTACATCTTTAATACCATTTTAATTATCTAATTACGCTTTATAGCCCAGTGAAAAGCCAAACTAGAGGCATTTAACTGTTAATTAAAAAATTGTAATATTTATTACTTCGCTGGCCGACACTGCGCCGGAATGAACGGATTATATTGATGTTATAAATTATAAGGTTTTCCTTCTGTGTTTATGACAACTATCTTCAGTTACTTACTTATTTTATTTTTAGTAAATATTCTGTTACTAGTATTAGGGTTAAGAATTAACAAACGTTCCTACATAGATCGTGAAAAAAATTCTCCTTTTGAATGTGGTTTTGATCCTTCCACTCACACTCGGGCCCCTTTCTCTATACGCTTTTTTCTCCTTGCTGTTATTTTTTTAATTTTTGATGTAGAAATTATTTTACTTATACCTTTAACTATGAATATTATAAATTCCAATACCCACTGACCCTTAACAAGAGCTACTCTATTCTTAATAATTTTATTATTAGGCCTCTATCATGAATGAAATCAAGGTTCCTTAAACTGAATAAAATAATTATAATAAGAAATAATTAAATTTCTAACTTATATTACTACTAATTATGCGATGGTTATTTTCAACAAATCACAAAGATATTGGTACACTATATTTTATTTTTGGAATTTGGTCAGGGTTATTAGGTACTTCTTTAAGACTAATAATTCGTACTGAATTGGGGCAACCTGGTTCTTTACTAAATGATGACCAATTATATAATGTAGTAGTCACCGCCCACGGGTTTATTATAATTTTCTTTCTAGTTATACCCATTATAATTGGAGGTTTTGGTAATTGATTAGTCCCTTTAATACTAGGGGCGCCTGATATGGCATTCCCCCGAATAAATAATATAAGATTTTGATTACTCCCTCCATCTTTAACTATACTACTAGCTTCTTCCGCTGTAGAAAGAGGAGCTGGGACAGGATGAACAGTATACCCTCCTCTCTCTAGAAATCTCTCTCACGCAGGACCTTCAGTAGACTTAGCTATTTTCTCTCTTCACTTAGCGGGTGTATCTTCTATTCTAGGAGCAATCAATTTTATTACTACAATTTTAAACATACGATGAGAAGGTTTACAAATAGAACGGTTACCTCTTTTTGTCTGATCCGTATTTATTACAGCCATCCTTCTACTTCTATCCTTACCTGTTTTAGCAGGAGCTATTACCATACTTTTAACAGACCGAAATTTTAATACCACTTTTTTCGACCCGAGAGGAGGGGGGGACCCTATCCTTTACCAACATCTATTTTGGTTCTTTGGTCACCCAGAAGTTTATATTTTAATTTTACCTGCTTTTGGAATTATTTCACATATTGTTTCTCACCACTCATTTAAAAAAGAAATTTTTGGTGCTTTAGGAATAATTTACGCCATACTCTCTATTGGTCTTCTAGGATTTATCGTATGAGCCCACCATATATTTACAGTGGGGATAGACGTAGACACCCGTGCTTATTTTACATCTGCAACTATAATTATTGCTATTCCCACAGGAATTAAAGTATTTAGTTGACTAGCCACAATTTATGGGTCTCCTATTAAATACAACACACCTATACTTTGAGCATTAGGCTTCATCTTTTTATTTACAGTAGGAGGCTTAACAGGTATTGTTTTATCTAACTCTTCCTTAGATATTATAATACACGATACTTATTACGTAGTCGCCCATTTTCATTATGTTTTATCTATAGGAGCTGTGTTTGCTCTATTTGGAGGATTTAATCATTGATACCCTTTAATTACTGGTTTAAGATTAAACCAACAATGAACTAAAGCTCATTTTATAACGATATTTTTAGGTGTAAATATTACTTTCTTTCCCCAACATTTTCTAGGGTTAGCTGGTATACCTCGACGATACTCAGATTACCCAGACTGTTATACTAAATGAAATATAGTATCTTCTATAGGATCTTTAGTTTCATTAACTAGAGTATTATTCTTTATCTTTATTGTGTGAGAAAGACTAATTTCTCAACGAACCATTGTATGATCTAATCACCTAACAACATCTCTAGAGTGAGATAACCGATTACCAATTGATTTCCATAGTCTTCCTGAAACTGGAGCCCTTTACATTTAATTATGACCTACTGAGGACAATTAGGATTTCAAGATGCTTGTTCACCTTTAATAGAACAAATTATTTTCTTTCACGATCACGCTATATTTGCTATTATTATAGTTCTCACAATAGTAATATACATATCTATAATTCTTATAACTAATAAATTTTCATGTTTTAACATTACTGAGAGACAAAAAATTGAAACTATTTGAACTATTGCTCCAGCCTTAATTTTACTTTTCTTAGCTTTACCTTCATTACGACTATTATACTTGCTAGATGAATCTAATGACCCTTTGATTACTATTAAAACAATAGGACACCAGTGGTACTGAAGATACGAATATTCAGACTTTTTAGATATTGAATTTGATTCTTATATAATCCCAACAAATGAGTTAAATCTTGGTGACTTCCGTCTACTAGAAACGGACCACCATTTAATTTTACCTATAAAAACTAATACACGAGTCATCGTCTCTTCAGCAGATGTGATTCACTCTTGAGCAGTTCCTTCTTTAGGGGTTAAAGTAGATGCCATCCCAGGTCGATTAAACCAGTTAATACTATACCCAAGACGTCCAGGACTATTCTATGGTCAATGCTCAGAAATTTGTGGAGCTAATCACTCATTTATACCTATTACACTAGAAATCGTAAATATAGAGTACTTTATTAAATGATTAAACTTAATAAATGAATAGAAAAGTTAGTTAATACATAACATAAAATTGTCAATTTTAAATTACTAAAATATTAGTACTTATCGCATGCCACAACTATCCCCAATTAATTGATTATTTCTGTTTATTATATTCTGATCTACTATAATTTTGAATACATCTGTTATATGATGAAATACTAATAACTTATATACTATTAACAAAACTCCTAAAATTAATACATCTATTAATTATAAATGATAACATGATAGTAGACATCTTTTCTTCTTTTGATGACCATAACTCCACACTATTTTCAGCTCATCTTATAACATGAAGACTATCTTTATGGTCTTTATTTTTTATTAATTCTTCTTATTGAATTAACCCTTCAAACTTAACGAATATAATAAATATGCCCAAACAAGCTATTAATATTCAAGCCACCCGATCTTACAGTATAAACCTAGGAGGTTTTAGACTACTAGCTTCTTCTTTATTCATTACCATTATTAACTTTAATATACTAGGTTTAATGCCTTATGTGTTTAGAACAACTAGCCACTTAGCAATAACCTTTACTCTTGCCCTCCCCTTATGGTTGTCCTTAATTATGTCATCATACTCTAACAATCCTTACTCAAGACTTGCTTTTATACTACCTTTGGGTACACCAAGATTTTTAATCCCTTTCTTACCTATTATTGAAACTCTTAGTATTATAGTACGACCCATTACATTATCTATTCGATTAGCAGCTAATATTAGAGCAGGCCATATTATTTTAACACTAGTAGGAGATTATTTAACAATTTCTATATTATCTAGTAACTATCTTGTATCAGGTATAGTTTTTATGATGGATAATGCAAATTTTATTTTTGAAATTGGTATTGGTATTATTCAAGGATATATTTTCTCATTACTAATTACACTATATACAGACGACCATCAATAGATAAAAATTAAAATAAAATATGATATTTACTCAAAAGTAAACATACTACCCTAACACCTTCAACGTTATGCTCTAAATTTAAGCTATTTAAGTTGATAACATCTTATATTTTATTCAAAACTAATTACTATCTAATTATTTTCTCAATGTAAGTGAGACACATTAATTTATGTTAAGTTTTGTATTTACAGCCCAGGAACAGCTTCCACTACCCCTACTATGTTACGACTTATCTTATTTTCCAACAAGAGCGACGGGCGATATGTACGCATCATAAAACCTAATTCACAAAAACCCACTATTTATGCACTTTTGTTACTACCAAGTCCAACCTCATAAATCAATTACATAACTTAATTAGATTAAAAATTATAAATCGTAGCTCACTTTAAACCTTCTTCATAAGCTGCATTTTGACTTGACATAACAACCATTTCGTTATTAAGTTTTTTCCAAAATTTTTACAAAATAAACTGACGACAGCAATACACAAACTGTTAAATTCAAAAAAAAGTAAGTATAAATTGAGGATTATCAAATTAATAAGCAAACTCCCCTGGAAGGATATATAACACCGCCAAGCCTTTTAAGTTTCAAACATATTTAATAAATTAAATATTATATTTACGTTTGTACTACCTAAGCAATAAAATTTTTAAAATAAAGAATAATAGGGTCTCTAATCCTAGTTTATAAAACCTCATTTTCAAAGAATACCAACTAGAATAATATAATTAATAAAAGCAATTAAATTTTACCTACAATTGCCTCTCTCATTTATCCTAATTATATAATAAAAAAAATTACTTTATTTTATACTATATAAATATAAATTTAAAGTATTGGTATAACCGCAGATGCTGGCACCAATTTAACCACTTCTAAACACAATAACTATATCAAACTTTCATTCATTGTATAATTATAAATACTGCGTAGCCTTTTCATGCTATATTAATAATATACTAATAACATAAATCACTATTCGATAAATATTAAATATAACGAATAGCAAAATAAACTAGACAAAACGAACATCTATAAACCTAACATATATAAACCTAGTAATAACTTATATTATAACCAAAGCCAAATTAACAATAAAGAAATATATACTATTTATTTTCGGGGTATGAACCCAACAGCTTACACTTAGCTTACCTTATCAAGTCTTAACAACACTTTATATGTTTCTCAAAGTTTGCAACTTTATATTTTAAATAAACTATAAGACCATAACCTAATATTTACAAAAAAAGGTAACGAGCCTTTTCCTTAAAATCCAAAAATTTACGTGCCGTACACCATAATGTAATTAATTATTACTATACAATAACATTTTTACACTAAATAGTATGTATATAATAAACAATATTAAATTTAGATATAGTCTATTAGCCATATCTCGAAATATCCTATTTTTATACTCTCTAACTCTATTGCGCCGTGTATATAACACACTCTAAACATTTATTTAGCAAGAAACATCAAATTTAAGTATCCTGAGGTCCATAATAAAATATATCATAAGAATACATTTTTTATCATATAATATCACCCTCATTTTTAAATAAAAACATATATTTTAACTAAGAATATAAATATATCCCTTAAATAATAAAATAATTATAAGATATAAGATATTTTTTTTTTTTTTTTTTAATAAGGGGATTTATATATATATACATATTACTATGTATAATAATTTAATAATTTTAAATCAGTAAAAAAAGCTCCTCTAACCTGAACCCAACAGCTTACACTTTTATAAAAGTAAAATTCTACCAAAAGCCAAAAATGTTAATACCAAATTTTCTCACTAATCCAAAACTCTTATTAATAAAAGTGAAAAATACAAATGTACGTACATATATATGACTCGAAATCCTTTTCACCTTGTAGAATTCAGTCCATGACCCCTTACAGGATCATTAGGCGATACAATAACATTTTTACACTAAATAGTATGTATATAATAAACAATATTAAATTTAGATATAGTCTATTAGCCATATCTCGAAATATCCTATTTTTATACTCTCTAACTCTATTGCGCCGTGTATATAACACACTCTAAACATTTATCTAGCAAGAAACATCAAATCTAAGTATCCTGAGGTCCATAATAAACTATATCATAAGACTACATTTTTTATCATATAATATCACCCTCATTTTTAAATAAAAACATATATTTTAACTAAGAATATAAATATATCCCTTAACTAATAAAATAATTATAAGATATAAGATATTTTTTTTTTTTTTTTTTAATAAGGGGATTTATATATATATACATATTACTATGTATAATAATTTAATAATTTTAAATCAGTAAAAAAAGCTCCTCTAACCCCCCCTTTTTACTTTACACTTTTATAAAAGTAAAATTCTACCAAAAGCCAAAAATGTTAATACCAAATTTTCTCACTAATCCAAAACTCTTATTAATAAAAGTGAAAAATACAAATGTACGTACATATATATGACTCGAAATCCTTTTCACCTTGTAGAATTCAGTCCATGACCCCTTACAGGATCATTAGGCGCTATATTCTTAACTTTAGGTTTAACTTCCTGATTTCACAACCATGGGATTATTACTCTAATCTTAGGGCTATTCTTAATTGCTATAACAATATTTCAATGATGACGAGATATTATTCGAGAAAGAACATTCCAAGGATATCACACTATAAAAGTATCCGCAGGAATACGAATAGGAATAATTTTATTTATTACATCTGAAGTTTGCTTCTTTTTTGCATTCTTTTGAGCCTATTTTCATAGAAGACTTGCTCCCAATACAGAAATTGGAGCTTGTTGACCTCCTATCTATATTCATCCTTTAAACCCCTTTCAGGTGCCTCTTCTCAATACTGCTATTCTCCTTGCTTCAGGTGTAACCGTCACTTGAGCCCACCACTCATTAATACATGGAAATCACAAAGAATCTATCCAATCAATAGCTCTCACAATCATCTTAGGGATATACTTCACAGTTCTTCAAGCCCAAGAATATTTAGAAACATCATTCTCTATTTCAGATAGAATTTATGGTTCTACTTTTTTTGTTGCCACTGGATTCCACGGACTACATGTCATTATTGGATCCCTATTTTTACTTACTTGCTTACTACGTATTGTATCCCACCACTTCTCAATTAACCACCACTTTGGTTTTGAAGCAGCAGCATGATATTGACATTTTGTAGATGTAGTATGATTAATTTTATATACATGTATTTATTGATGAGGGTCCTAACCATATAATATATTAAGTGGCCGAAATTTTAAGCACTAGACTTTTAATCTAGATAATGATTTTACTAAATCCTTAATAAAATATAAACAAGAAATGATATATCATATATGATTTCGACTCATACCTAGATGTTACACACATCCTTGTTTTATCTTACAACCTCACTAAATAACTTCAAGGGTAATTAGGATATAAAATAAAGCTGCTAACTTTATTTTGAGCAACTCGAATTGTTCTACCTTTTATGAACAACAAATTTTTTCCATCCAACTTCTTATTTATTACAATTATAATTATAGGCACTATTTTTTCATTATCCTCTTCACACTGACTTACTATATGGATAGGTCTAGAACTTAATCTAATAGGATTTTTACCATTAATAAATATTAAAGGTAAAACTTTAGAAGCTGAAGCATCTATAAAATACTTTATTATCCAAAGAATAAGATCAAGTGTACTTATTATCTCATCAGTAATTATATATAATAACACTTTATCTTGATATTCTATATTTGATAACAGAATAGTCAGCTTAATACTCATTTTATCCTTAATTTTAAAACTAGGAGGGGCACCCCTGCACTTCTGACTACCAAGTATTACTAAACAAATATCATGAAGAATTCTATTTTTAACACTTACATGACAAAAACTAGCCCCTCTACTTATATTAAGATTGATTAATACAAACCTTCTCACTATCTTACTAATAGCCATCCTATCTACCATCATAGGAAGATTAATAGCCTTAAACCAAACTAACATTCAATTAATTATGACTTACTCTTCAATCTCTCATTTAGGATGAATACTATCAATAGTTTCTATTAATAGATCACTTACACTAATTTATTTTATCAACTATGTGTTAATCTCAATTCCACTAATAAATATAATTAGACTATCTTTAGGAAATCATCTATTTATATTAACACAAAAAAACAAAATAAATAGAATAATTATTATTTCCTTAATCTTATCTTTAGGAGGTCTTCCACCCCTCCTAGGTTTTATATCGAAATTAATTATTCTCATTTCATTAATTCAAATAAAAATAATAATACTTACCCTAATACTTTTTATAGGAACTCTTATCAGTCTGTATTTTTATCTAAATATATCCTTAATACTAATAATTAAATCCTACATAACAATTGAAATAAACAAAACTAACAAAATTTATAGCCCCCTTATCTCAATAAACTTACTTAGAAGATTTATTATTTACCCTTTAATTATTATATTTATTAATTATGCGATGGTTATTTTCAACAAATCACAAAGATATTGGTACACTATATTTTATTTTTGGAATTTGGTCAGGGTTATTAGGTACTTCTTTAAGACTAATAATTCGTACTGAATTGGGGCAACCTGGTTCTTTACTAAATGATGACCAATTATATAATGTAGTAGTCACCGCCCACGGGTTTATTATAATTTTCTTTCTAGTTATACCCATTATAATTGGAGGTTTTGGTAATTGATTAGTCCCTTTAATACTAGGGGCGCCTGATATGGCATTCCCCCGAATAAATAATATAAGATTTTGATTACTTCCTCCATCTTTAACTATACTACTAGCTTCTTCCGCTGTAGAAAGAGGAGCTGGGACAGGATGAACAGTATACCCTCCTCTCTCTAGAAATCTCTCTCACGCAGGACCTTCAGTAGACTTAGCTATTTTCTCTCTTCACTTAGCGGGTGTATCTTCTATTCTAGGAGCAATCAATTTTATTACTACAATTTTAAACATACGATGAGAAGGTTTACAAATAGAACGGTTACCTCTTTTTGTCTGATCCGTATTTATTACAGCCATCCTTCTACTTCTATCCTTACCTGTTTTAGCAGGAGCTATTACCATACTTTTAACAGACCGAAATTTTAATACCACTTTTTTCGACCCGAGAGGAGGGGGGGACCCTATCCTTTACCAACATCTATTTTGGTTCTTTGGTCACCCAGAAGTTTATATTTTAATTTTACCTGCTTTTGGAATTATTTCACATATTGTTTCTCACCACTCATTTAAAAAAGAAATTTTTGGTGCTTTAGGAATAATTTACGCCATACTCTCTATTGGTCTTCTAGGATTTATCGTATGAGCCCACCATATATTTACAGTGGGGATAGACGTAGACACCCGTGCTTATTTTACATCTGCAACTATAATTATTGCTATTCCCACAGGAATTAAAGTATTTAGTTGACTAGCCACAATTTATGGGTCTCCTATTAAATACAACACACCTATACTTTGAGCATTAGGCTTCATCTTTTTATTTACAGTAGGAGGCTTAACAGGTATTGTTTTATCTAACTCTTCCTTAGATATTATAATACACGATACTTATTACGTAGTCGCCCATTTTCATTATGTTTTATCTATAGGAGCTGTGTTTGCTCTATTTGGAGGATTTAATCATTGATACCCTTTAATTACTGGTTTAAGATTAAACCAACAATGAACTAAAGCTCATTTTATAACGATATTTTTAGGTGTAAATATTACTTTCTTTCCCCAACATTTTCTAGGGTTAGCTGGTATACCTCGACGATACTCAGATTACCCAGACTGTTATACTAAATGAAATATAGTATCTTCTATAGGATCTTTAGTTTCATTAACTAGAGTATTATTCTTTATCTTTATTGTGTGAGAAAGACTAATTTCTCAACGAACCATTGTATGATCTAATCACCTAACAACATCTCTAGAGTGAGATAACCGATTACCAATTGATTTCCATAGTCTTCCTGAAACTGGAGCCCTTTACATTTAATTATGACCTACTGAGGACAATTAGGATTTCAAGATGCTTGTTCACCTTTAATAGAACAAATTATTTTCTTTCACGATCACGCTATATTTGCTATTATTATAGTTCTCACAATAGTAATATACATATCTATAATTCTTATAACTAATAAATTTTCATGTTTTAACATTACTGAGAGACAAAAAATTGAAACTATTTGAACTATTGCTCCAGCCTTAATTTTACTTTTCTTAGCTTTACCTTCATTACGACTATTATACTTGCTAGATGAATCTAATGACCCTTTGATTACTATTAAAACAATAGGACACCAGTGGTACTGAAGATACGAATATTCAGACTTTTTAGATATTGAATTTGATTCTTATATAATCCCAACAAATGAGTTAAATCTTGGTGACTTCCGTCTACTAGAAACGGACCACCATTTAATTTTACCTATAAAAACTAATACACGAGTCATCGTCTCTTCAGCAGATGTGATTCACTCTTGAGCAGTTCCTTCTTTAGGGGTTAAAGTAGATGCCATCCCAGGTCGATTAAACCAGTTAATACTATACCCAAGACGTCCAGGACTATTCTATGGTCAATGCTCAGAAATTTGTGGAGCTAATCACTCATTTATACCTATTACACTAGAAATCGTAAATATAGAGTACTTTATTAAATGATTAAACTTAATAAATGAATAGAAAAGTTAGTTAATACATAACATAAAATTGTCAATTTTAAATTACTAAAATATTAGTACTTATCGCATGCCACAACTATCCCCAATTAATTGATTATTTCTGTTTATTATATTCTGATCTACTATAATTTTGAATACATCTGTTATATGATGAAATACTAATAACTTATATACTATTAACAAAACTCCTAAAATTAATACATCTATTAATTATAAATGATAACATGATAGTAGACATCTTTTCTTCTTTTGATGACCATAACTCCACACTATTTTCAGCTCATCTTATAACATGAAGACTATCTTTATGGTCTTTATTTTTTATTAATTCTTCTTATTGAATTAACCCTTCAAACTTAACGAATATAATAAATATGCCCAAACAAGCTATTAATATTCAAGCCACCCGATCTTACAGTATAAACCTAGGAGGTTTTAGACTACTAGCTTCTTCTTTATTCATTACCATTATTAACTTTAATATACTAGGTTTAATGCCTTATGTGTTTAGAACAACTAGCCACTTAGCAATAACCTTTACTCTTGCCCTCCCCTTATGGTTGTCCTTAATTATGTCATCATACTCTAACAATCCTTACTCAAGACTTGCTTTTATACTACCTTTGGGTACACCAAGATTTTTAATCCCTTTCTTACCTATTATTGAAACTCTTAGTATTATAGTACGACCCATTACATTATCTATTCGATTAGCAGCTAATATTAGAGCAGGCCATATTATTTTAACACTAGTAGGAGATTATTTAACAATTTCTATATTATCTAGTAACTATCTTGTATCAGGTATAGTTATAATAATCCAAATTGGTTATTTTATTTTTGAAATTGGTATTGGTATTATTCAAGGATATATTTTCTCATTACTAATTACACTATATACAGACGACCATCAATAGATAAAAACTATTTTTTAAACTACTATTTTTAAATGAAAAAAATTAAAATAGCAAAAATAATTATATAACAATTTAATAATAATATTAATCAATGCTCCAACACAAAAAATATAATTTTGTTAACTCTAAAAACCCCTTGGCCTCCTATAACCTCAAATCACCCTATATCAATTACTTTTAACCCTTGGTTAGTCCTCACTTTTAACCTTCTTATTAAAGGGTAACAAATAAAACTAGATAAAAATCATATTCTCCTATTAATATAGCTTAAAATTCTAAATTTAATATTTATATAGCCCTTATCCCAAAACCCAAATGAAAATACCAAACTTATAACAATTAAAAAAGGTACAATAAGTTTTATTACTAGAGGTAAAAAAAACTCAATACTAAATATACAAAATAAACTTTGAAAAATAAATCCCCCAAATAGGGCACCCATCACTAATATTGATATAGGTAAAATCATTTTTATATCATTATCATTTATATTTATATAAACTTCAGAACTTTCATTACCCCAAATAATATAAAAAGAAAAACGTATAGAGTATAAGACAGTTAAACAAACTCCAAAAACCCCTAACAAAAAAATTAAAATATTTATATTTCCTGTAATTAAACTTTCAATAATTAAGTCTTTAGAATAGAACCCTGCTAAAAAAGGCATACCACACAAAGCCATATTTGAGATATTTAAAAATATAGAAGTAATAGGAAGTAATTTAGAAACATTATTAATTTGACGTATATCTTGTTTACCCCTAAAACAATGAATAATATTACCACCACACATAAACAATAAAGCTTTAAACATAGCATGGGTATATAAATGGAATAAAGCTAACATAGGTATCCCTAAACCTAAAGACATTATTATTACTCCTAACTGACTAAGAGTTGATAAAGCAATAATTTTCTTTATGTCATACTCATACAGTGCACATACCCCTGATATAATAGTAGTTATAATAGAAATATAAACTATAAATATACTAAATCAATAGTATTCTCTTAAATAACTAAAAAATCGGATAAATAAAAAAACTCCAGCAGTAACTAGAGTGGAAGAATGAACCAAAGCTGAAACAGGAGTAGGAGCTGCTATAGCAGCAGGTAATCAACTCCTGAAAGGAATTTGAGCCCTTTTAGTTATACCCGCAATTATGATAAACAAATTTACATATATAAAACCATAAAAATCTCACAAACACAACACATTTCAATGCCCTAATACAATTATTATAGAAATAGCCCCCAAAATAAAACAATCACCAACACGATTTATAAGAACAGTTAATATACCAGCAGCTAAAGACTTGCTATTTTGATAATAAATAACTAAACAAAAAGAAACTAAACCAAGACCATCCCATCCTAATAATAAAGAAACTAGCCTAGGAATAAAAATTAAAAAATTTATAGACAACACAAATAATATAACAGTTAATCTAAATCGAAGTAACCTTCTCTCACCTTTTATATAAGAAACTCTAAAAATCATAACACATCTAGAAATAAAACAAACTAATCCCCTAAATCTACATCTTATCCAATCAATAACTAAATCAAATTCGACACCTCTCCCTATACAACTTACTAATTCCCAGCTAAACAGTAAACAAATATTATTTATACATAAATAAACCAATATCAAAGATATAAAAAAAAACCAACTAAATAATATAATACTGAAACACAGCTCAACACCAACTAACTGAAACATAGTAAAGTAAAAAAAATTTATCTATAAACCCACAATTTATTATTTTAATTAAACTAACTTTACTAAAACAGAATAATTTTATTTAAATAACCCACATTTAAAATAAAAAACAATATAGGGTAGAAATGAAGTAATAATAATAAGTACTCTCTACAAACATTAACAAAACTACTATTAATAAACCCTATGAGACCTCCATGCTGAGTATTAACAAATATAACCAAATTATATAAGCCCCCTAAAAAAACTATAAGCAAAATAATAATAATTAATCATTTACTATATAAATATATAGAACAAAACAATATAACCTCCCTCACTAAATTAACATTAGGGGGTGCCCCTATATTAGCAATACAAAATAAAAATCATCACAAACATATAATAGAATTCATATTAATTATACCTCCACAAAGAAATAAACTACGACTTTTAAGTTTTTCATATATTAAATTAGCTAAACAAAATAAACCAGAAGAACAAAACCCATGAGAAATTATTATTAACACTGCCCCTTCTCAACCTCATATAAATTTTCTTAACCTCCCAGCTAATATTACTCCTATATGACCAACAGAAGAGTAAGCAATTAAAGATTTAATATCTCTCTGGCCTACACAAATAACAGCAGTTACAACTCCTCCCCATAAACAAAGAACAATAAAAATCTGACTTAACACTACATCATTAAAAAAGAATACACTTATTATACGCAAAACACCATAGCCCCCTAATTTTAATAAAACCCCAGCCAAAATTATAGAACCAGCAATAGGAGCCTCCACATGAGCTTTAGGTAGCCATAAATGAACAGAAAATATAGGTAATTTTACCAAAAAAGCTCCTATAACTCCTAAAAATCATAAAATATTCACTTCATATAACACTTCCGAACAATTTAAATAATAAACTAATAGTATATTGAAAGAAAAATATAAATTACCTAATATAATTAAACTAATTAATAAAGGTAAAGAAGCAGTAATAGTGTATAACATTATATACATGCCCGCCTGCAAACGTTCTGGCTGGTACCCCCAACCAATAATTAATATTAAAGTAGGAATTAAAGAAATTTCAAAAAAAATGTAAAAATATATAGTGTGAATTACTAAAAAATACAAAATTACAGTCAAACTAAGTATCAAAACTACTAGAGAAAACAATACACTTTTATTATTTAGTAGCTTTACAGAATAAAACCTGGCTAAAAATATTAAACCTCTAATCCATAAAGTCAAGACAATCAAAATACCCCTTATACTATCACAATATAAATGATCTGTAAACAATAAACCCCAAACATCAACATTTAAATATTTTAAACATAAAAACCTTATAATTATTATGTACCAAAAACGAATCTCCCAAACTATAATATGGTTAATAACTAATAACCTTAATAAACTAAATACTAAACCTACAATTTATATAACCTCAAAGATCTTACGTAGTCATTACCATGAACTCGAATTAATCTTACTAATAAAGATAATCCTAATCTTGCTTCACAAACCCCAAAGACTACAATTACTATCATAATTCTATAATCTCCCCTAAATAAACCCCAAGTTAATAAAAAAGAAAAAATAATCCCCAGTATTAAAATTTCAAATCTTAATAAAATATTTAAAATATGCTTCCACTGAAACAATAAAACAAAAAATCCTCTCACATAAACAAAAGTGCCTAATAATAACTCTCCGCTCATAATCATACCTATAGTTATAATAGTTTAATATAAAACCTTGGTCTTGTAAACCAAAATTAGATAGAAATCTTTATAACTAAGTTTTTAAGTGAATCGAACACTTTTAAAAAGTTTTCAAAACTTTTATTTTACCAATAAAAACCTAATAATTTAAAATATATAGTCATAATAAATCAAGAAAAGGACGAACTAAAAATACACTAAATCAAAGAACCCTCAAAATACGACCAATAGTTTCATAAGGGTACTCTACAGGACAACCTCCAATTCAAGTCAACAAAAAAAAACAACCAACCATTAACCAGAAATTTAATTGTATAAAAATATTATACACGGAACCCCGACACCCTCCAACATGAAGTAGAGGCAAAAAAAACAAAACACAAATTGATATTACTAACCTAACAACTCCTCCAAGCTTACTAGGAATAGAACGTAAAATTGCATAAGCAAATAAAAAATACCACTCAGGCTTAATATGTAAAGGAGTTACTAAAGGATTAGCAGGAATGAAATTCTCTGAATCCCCCAAAATATTAGGAAACAATATACTAATCTCAATTAATAACAACAATATAACAAAAAACCCGCATAAATCTTTATACGTATGGTACTGATGAAAAGGAATTTTATCTAAATCTGCATTAATTCCAAGAGGATTATTACTCCCCCTCTGATGAAGAAATAATAAATGCATTCCTACTATAGCAAGTAATACAAAAGGCAACAAAAAATGAAAACAAAAAAACCGACTAAGAGTAGCATTATCAACAGAAAATCCTCCTCAAATTCAATATACAATTATCTCCCCTACATAAGGGATAGCCGAAACTAAATTTGTAATTACAGTAGCTCCCCAAAAGGACATTTGGCCTCAAGGTAATACATACCCTACAAAAGCAGTCCCCATAACCAAAAATAATAAAACTACCCCAATATTTCAAGTCTCAACTATTATATAGGAACCATAATAAATACCACGAGCAACATGAAAATATAAACAAATAAAAAAGAAAGAAGCCCCATTAGCATGTATATAACGCAAAACTCAACCATAATTTACATCACGTATAATATGAACTACAGAATCAAAAGCCATTTCAACACATGAAGTATAATGTATAGCTAAAAACAAACCACTAGCAATTTGAATAATTAAACACAAACCCAACAAAGACCCAAAATTTCATCATACAGATAAATTAACAGGGGCAGGTAAATCAACAAGAGCACCATTCACAATTTTTAAAACAGGATGATTTTTACGTAGCGAACTAAGCATATTATTTAAATTTAAACACCCGAAGGGGACCCTCACAATAATAACAAATTTTAACAACACTAATTAGAACAAATAATAAAATAATACCCAATAATAAATAACACATAAAATTGTCATATATTATAATCACACTACTGCCTCCTATACTAACAAAACTATAATCAAATAAGGATAAATCTTTTATACTCACTCTCACTAACTCTTTAGTGACAAAAAAATTTATCATCATAAAACCGAAAAAAATAATAAAAAAATATATAAATACTTTGCTAGATAAAAAAATTAAGTTAGGAATTAACCTAATGACATACATAAATATTACTAATAACCCCCCAATATAAACCAAAAAAAGTAAATACCCATATCAAGAAAAAGTAATTAAACCCACTAATACCCTTATACATAATCTCATTATTATTAATATAAACCCTAAACTCAAAGGCTGAATTACCATTAAACAAACACTACTTAAAGAAAACCCTACAGAAACTATAAATAATAAGCTCATCTCAAAAAGTAAGTACTAAACTTAATCTCTAACTTCCAATGTTAGTATTCTAATTAAACTACTTTCTGTTAATTTAATAAATAAACACATATTACTAAAAAAATCAAAATATTTAACACCCTTGGTAAATAACTTTTCCAAATCAAATATATCAACAAATCATAACGATAACGAGGATACCTCGCACGAACCCAAATAAACAACCAAGCAACTACCCTTACACACACACATAAACCTATACCATATAATCTAATAAAAATAACCCCTCCAAAAAATAGGCTAACAACCAACACACTTATAAATAGAATATTCCCATACTCAGCTATAAATAATACTGCAAACCCTACCCCTCCATACTCAATGTTAAACCCAGAAACCAATTCAGACTCCCCTTCCGCAAAATCAAAAGGTGCTCGATGAGTTTCTGCTACACAAGACACAAACCACATAATTATTATAAAAAAATTAATAAAAAAAACCCAAACAAAAACTTGATATTTCATAATCAAACTTAATCTTATCCTCCCCACTAAAACTAAACAACTTAATAAAATTAATGATATGCTCACTTCATAAGAAATTCTTTGAGCAACAGCACGCACAGAACCTAACAAAGCATATTTAGAATTAGAAAACCAACCTGCCCCTATTACACTATATACTCCTAGCCTAGAGACACATAAAAATAATAACATCCTTAAACCTCCCATTCTACATACAAAATAATTATTATATAAAATCCATAAAACCAAAGCTAAAAATAAACTTATAAAAGGACAAATTAAAAAAGGCATTACATTAACTAAAGTAGGCTTAATTAATTCTTTACTAAACAATTTTACTGCATCAGCCAAAGGCTGAGGTAACCCTATCAAACCTACTTTATTAGGTCCCTTACGCAATTGAAAATATCCCAAACCTTTACGCTCCAATAAAGTAAAAAAAGCAACAGCCAAAAGCGCACAAATAAACGAAATAACTCTTGATAATAACTCAACTAACATTATTAAGAAGAATAAAAATTATTCCCTAACAGGAGCTTAAATCCTATGCACTGATCTGCCACCTTAATAACTTAATACAAAGTGAGATTATAAATATCCCATAAAATAAACCTAAATTATTCACATAATTTCTGCCAACTCTGTATTATAATAAACAAAAATTTAGCTATCCTTGGTCCTCTCGTACTAAAAGAAGCAATAATCATTTTAAAAGATAGAAACCAACCTGGCTCACGCCGGTCTGAACTCAGATCATGTAAAGTTTTAAAAATCGAACAGATTTACCTTTTAAAGCTTCTGCACCTTAAGGTTACTTTAATCCAACATCGAGGTCGCAATCTCATTTTTCAATAAGAACTCTCTAAATAAATTACGCTGTTATCCCTATGGTAACTATATTATAAGCAATATTATTGGTTACTTTATTTAACAATATTTAAACTAAGGAAGTTACTTATCTTACACACTTTATTCCTTAATCACCCCAATTAAAATTTATATATTACTTTACACATCAAAACAAAATAATAATAAAATTATAAGCTCAGTAGGGTCTTCTCGTCCCTTTAAAAAATCCAAGCTTTTTCACTCTAAAAATTAAATTCTAATAAATAAAATAGAGACAGATTAACCTTCGTCAAACCATTCATTCTAGCCTCAAATTATAAGGCAAATTATTATGCTACCTTAGTACAGTTAAAATACCGCAGCTGTTAAAACAATTTTATTCACCGAGCAGGCCCGACTCTCCATTTATAAACTACAAAGAGACATGTTTTTGATAAACAGGCGAGATTAATATTTGCCGAATTCCTTTATCTTACTTAATTAATACCACAATAATATAAACCATTTACATTTATAATAATCATAAATATATTAAACATTCCTAATACTCATATTAACATTATATTTACCTATCAAAATTTATAGGAATTTATTAACTAAACACACGAATTACCTAAATAATATAAAAATTTAAACTACTCTTAAAGAAAAACGTTATTAATTCTACTTAAATTACAATTCTTATCTATTAAAATTCTGTAAAATTATACAAAGCTTATCCCCCGTATAATAAACTAATATTAAAATAACACAATTATTATAATTAATACTATAATACTTAAATATCTTAAATTAATAAACTAGCTATCACGAAAATCGATAAACATCTCATTACCACCTAATAATCAATATATAACTATACAACGTTAACATACAACTTATTAAGTAAATCCTTTCACTTCGAGATATTATAATACAACAATTATTAAATCATCAATCCATTATACAAAAGGTACGAACATAAATTTCTACTAAACAATAAATATATAAAACAATCATCCTTTACAGTACTCTCAACAACATTTATTTCTATACTACTTATACTAAATAAACAAATAATTTAAATAATCTAACACATTTATATACAATACAAACAAATATATTTCTAAAATTAATTACATACTAACTACCTCTCCATTAAAAATGAAGTACATTATATATTAAATCTTAACAACATACTACGTACTAATAATATGTAAATAGTATAATCACGAGAGAGTAATTTACTCATTCATAGATTTACAATCTACCGACTTAGAATTCGACCACCCCGTGCAAGACTTAAACAAACATATTTATAAAAGGCCTTGAAAGCCTTCAGTTTTAATTAACTTAAAATCTTATTATATTTTATTTAAAAATGTTAAACCTTTTGTTTGGAAGACAAATATACTTAATTATACTAATAAAACTTTATATTCTTAACACTACTATATTCTTAGTGTTCTAAAAGATTGAAAATCTTATGTGCTTCACTACACTATAAGAACTTTTAAATAAAATAACATTTTTACACTAAATAGTATGTATATAATAAACAATATTAAATTTAGATATAGTCTATTAGCCATATCTCGAAATATCCTATTTTTATACTCTCTAACTCTATTGCGCCGTGTATATAACACACTCTAAACATTTATCTAGCAAGAAACATCAAATCTAAGTATCCTGAGGTCCATAATAAACTATATCATAAGACTACATTTTTTATCATACAATATCACCCTCATTTTTAAATAAAAACATATATTTTAACTAAGAATATAAATATATCCCTTAACTAATAAAATAATTATAAGATATAAGATATTTTTTTTTTTTTTTTTTAATAAGGGGATTTATATATATATACATATTACTATGTATAGTAATTTAATAATTTTAAATCAGTAAAAAAAGCTCCTCTAACCCCCCCTTTTTACTTTACACTTTTATAAAAGTAAAATTCTACCAAAAGCCAAAAATGTTAATACCAAATTTTCTCACTAATCCAAAACTCTTATTAATAAAAGTGAAAAATACAAATGTACGTACATATAT